TAACCTTAAACTTATAGTTCATAATGACCAAAAGTTTAGAAAACTTTACTACTATAAATAATTTTTTCCTTTTACATGAAAAATAAATATACTAAATATAATAAAAATTATTTTTTTTCTTCTTATAGTAAATAAAATATTTTATTATAAAATAAAAATCTAATCTTTTATTTCGAAAATAAAAATAAGTACTACCTCCCCACTACCTAAAAATTCTTTCTATAGCAAATAAAAAATATTAAATATAATAATTTAAGAAATATTTTTACCTTTTTCATCAAAAAAAAAAATTCTTTTTAAAATAAAATATTAATTAATAATACTAAAAAAAAAATAAAATAGAATAAATATTTTAAAAATAATATTAATTTTTTTCTTAATAAAATAATATATTCCAAAAATAATTCTAAACCAAAAATTAAAAATAATATAAAAATATCTAAATTCATTAAAATTATTGAAAAACTTGATATTTTAAATATTCATACTCCCAAGAATTTTTCATTAAAAATTAAAATTGATAAATTAATAATAAAATAATAACAATAATTAAAAATTAATCACATCCAAAAAATATATTCTTCATTTAATCTACTATTCAAAAAACAAAAATTTCCTAAAACAAATATTAAAAAATAATAACTAAAAAAACTAAGAATTAATATTCTTAATAAATTTTTATATGAAAAATTTATATAAAAAATAATATTATTTTTTATAAACATATATATAAACTTAAAAGAATAAATTATAGTACCTAAATAACAAAAAAACAAAAACAATAATAATAAACCTAAATCATGCTTTATTCTAATTATATCCAAGACATTATCCTTAATTATTATTCCACTTGAAAATATTATTCCACTTAAAGAAAAATAACAAATTATAAAAATAACAAAAACATAATAATAATCCCCAGATTTATTATAACGTAAGTCTTGATTACCTTTTTCATAATAAATTTTTGATCCAACTAATAAAAATAATAAACTTTTAAATAAAGCATGATTAATTAAATATATCAAAGACCAAAAAAATCATTCAAATCTAAAAAATAAAAAAATTAAACTAACTTGAGATATAGTTCTATAAGCTACTATTTTTTTTATATCAACCTCAAATAAACTTAATAATAAAGATAGAATTATTCCCAAAATACTAATTAATATTAATAATAACATAAAATTAAAATTATAATTTTCAAAAAAAATATACATTAAAAAACAACCAGAAACTACTAAAGTTCTACTATGAACCAAAGACCTAACAGGAGTTGGAGCTACCATAGCTTTTACTAATCAACCAAAAAAAGGAAATTGAGAACTTTTAGTTATACAACTCAAAAATAAAAATATTAAACCAAAAATTCTCATTAAACTTAATGAAAACATATATTCCCTACAAAAAAAATAAATTAAAAAAAAATCACCAACCCGATTCCTAAAAATAGTTCTTAAAGAACCTGAAAGTGATTCCCAATTCAAATAAAATTTAACTAAAAAAAAACTTACTAATCCTAATATATCCCAAACAAAAAACAACAAATGAAATCCATAAACAAAATTTAATATTAATATTATTAATAAAAAACAAAAAGAAACAAATATATAATATATATAAAATAAATAATTATTTATATAAAATAATCTAAACAATAAAACTAAAAAAAAAATTAAAACTAAAAATAAACTAAAAAAAAAATCAAAATAATTAATTCTTAAACCAAAAAATATTAAACAAAAATAAAACTCAAAATATATCCTTAATTTATTTAATAAAAAAATTATAACTATTAATTATTCACCACTATAATAAATTAATATATAATAAAAAATTATTGATTGAATTAATAAAATTATAATTTCCAAAAAACCAAACATTATAAAATAAATATTTAAACCTTTATAAATTAATAAAACTTTTATTAATTCCCCCAAAAAAATATTAACTAAAATTCGAACTAAAATTGTTATAAATTGAATCAATATCCTTAGTAATTCTACCAAAAAAATAAAAAATACTATAAAAAAATTTCTTTCTTCCACTTTATTAATTATTAACCCAAATTTTTTAATTATAAAAAAATATATTCTGAAAACTCAAATTATTGTTAACAAAAAAAAATCTATTCTAAAAAAACAACTTATTGAATAACTAAAAAAATGCAAACGAATATTAAAATAAAACAAAAACCAACAAAAAATTAAAAAATTTTTATTTATTCTTATTTTTCTCAAAAAAAAAATTCGTTTTAATAATAATGTTAAATTATAAAAATAACTTATTATTATCAAACTAAAAAAATAGAAAAATAAAAAAAACATTAAATCATAACAAAAATAATATATTTTTAACTAAATTTATAGCCAAAGCAAAATAGTTTTCAAAACTATAAAATAAATTCTTTAAATTTGTTTACCTTAGAAATATGAATCCTATAGACTTTTTATCCTAACAAATTCTAACTTAATTTTTCATAATTATTTTCTAATTCTTTTAAAATGATTTTTTTAAAATAATAATCATAACTTAATTTTTCGTAATTATTATCTAATTCTTTTTAACTAATAATTTTTTAATAATAATCATAACTTAATTTTTCGTAATTACTATATATTTTTTCTCAATCGATAACTTTAAAATAGTAATTCTTTATAAACTTCTTAGTAACAAAGAAGCAATTTCGAAGAAATAAGAAAACGTTAAAATAAAAATAGATAGATATTCTCTTTGTTTTAATTTTCTTTTTAAAAGTTTAATTTTTAAGATTTATCTTTCAAATTTAACTTTTATAGAAAATTTAAACCGATCTTTTAATACAACCCTAGTTTCAAATATTTTTTTACTAAAATTAATTAAATTTCGACAATTTTTAACATAAATTTTAAATTATATGAAAATTTGAAAATTTTTTTATAATATCATTATAAGGATTAAGAATTAAATCACCAATAAATTATATTTGCCAGGAATTTTTTTCTATAAAAAATACTTAATCCTTTAAATTTCTGATTTATGTAAACTTTTAGTTTCCATAAAAATTTTCAGGACAATTGTTCCGTATAAAAAATAATAATTCTAAATTTTTATTTTCTTTTATTTAATAGATATTTTTTACGAAGACACAGAAACAAAAATATCTATCGATTTAATTTATAGTTAATCTCAATTATTCTTAGTAATATTAAATTTCAAACCATCTGGAAAAAAGAATGGAGAACGGTTAAAAAGAAAAACTAATTGAATTAGTTTTTAAAATAAAAATAAAATAAGTAAATTGAGATTGAACGATAATCGAAATATCATTTCAATGAGTTATATCGTTCTTTCTAATTTTTAATTAAATTATATTATTTATTTAATTAATTAAATAAATATTGGTTCTCGAAGAGAACCTTTTTAAAAGCGGCTCTCTTCGTTACAAAATTTATTAATTAATTTGCTAACCAATTAGTTATTAAATCAAAGTTTTTTATTAATTTGTAATAGTATTAAAATTATTTTTACTAAGTTACAAATCTAAAAATTTTATCTTCTAAAATTCAAAGTAGACAAGATTCCACAACTGCATTCAATCCATCGACTCTATTAAAAATTAATAAAAATGAAGTTTATAATATAATCTGAAATACTTAACTTGTTAAAATTATAAAAAAAATCACAATATTAATTCGGTAGAGAGGAACTCAACTTGTTAAAATTATAAAAAAATCACAATATTAATTCGGTAGAGAGGAACTCAACTTGTTAAAATTATAAAAAAATCACAATATTAATTCGGTAGAGAGGAACTCAACTTGTTAAAATTATAAAAAAATCACAATATTAATTCGGTAGAGAGGAACTCAACTTGTTAAAATTATAAAAAATCACAATATTAATTCGGTAGAGAGGAACTCAACTTGTTAAAATTATAAAAAAATCACAATATTAATTCGGTAGAGAGGAATTCAACTTGTTTAAATTATAAAAAATCACAATATTAATTCGGTAGAGAGGAATTCAACTTGTTAAAATTACAAAAAATCCACAATTTGAAAAGGTAGTACCCTTATTATCGATTAATTTTCAGAATTTTGTATTAAAAAAAAGAATAAAATATTAAAAAATTATAAAAATTACAAAAAATCCACAATTTGAAAAGGTAGTACCCTTATTATCGATTAATTTTCAGAATTTTGTATTAAAAAAAAGAATAAAATATTAAAAAATTATAAAAATTACAAAAAATCCACAATTTGAAAAGGTAGTACCCTTATTATCGATTAATTTTCAGAATTTTGTATTAAAAAAAAGAATAAAATATTAAAAAATTACAAAAATAACAAAAAATCCACAATTTGAAAAGGTAGTACCCTTATTATCGATTAATTTTCAGAATTTTTGTATTAAAAAAAAGAATAAAATATTAAAAAATTATAAAAATTACAAAAAATCCACAATTTGAAAAGGTAGTACCCTTATTATCGATTAATTTTCAGAATTTTGTATTAAAAAAAAGAATAAAATATTAAAAAATTACAAAAATTACAAAAAATCCACAATTTGAAAAGGTAGTACCCTTATTATCGATTAATTTTCAGAATTTTGTATTAAAAAAAAGAATAAAATATTAAAAAATTATAAAAATTACAAAAAATCCACAATTTGAAAAGGTAGTACCCTTATTATCGATTAATTTTCAGAATTTTGTATTAAAAAAAAGAATAAAATATTAAAAAATTACAAAAATAACAAAAAATCCACAATTTGAAAAGGTAGTACCCTTATTATCGATTAATTTTCAGAATTTTGTATTAAAAAAAAGAATAAAATATTAAAAAATTACAAAAATAACAAAAAATCCACAATTTGAAAAGGTAGTACCCTTACTATCGATAAATTTACAGAATTTTGTATTAAAAAAAAGAATAAATATTAAAAAATTATAATTTAAACAAGTTTAATCTCCAAAATTTAATATTAAAAAGAATAAAATAATTTAAATTACAAAAAATTTGTATAGTAAACATAATTTATTAGATTTAATTTAACTATTTGAAATAATTAAATAAAAAATAAAAAATAATATTATTAATTATTTAATATCTTTTATCTTTAAAAAAAATCGACAACGGTAAGCTGAAAAAAAAAATATCTCTAAAAATTAAAATACTAAATAATTAATAATATTATTAAACTAAAAAATTCTAATAATTATAAACTAATAATCTATTAATTAATTAATAGATTATAAAATGATTAATAAAAAGTTATTAACTTCAATACTAATACAAACTAATAAATAACTAATTAATAAAAACAGAAAATGCTCTCAGGATGCTCTAATGAAATACCTTTGGACATTTTGTGGACTTACAAGGATTACCCACTGGCCACTTTTAATTTTTTCTATTATATTAACTTCAACTAATTATTACCATAAAGGTAAGCCCTTTAGCCAGGGGCCTATTTTTAAAAAAAGAATTATTTTTTTTCAGATTTCAATTTTACTAATTTTCAATTATTTAGTCAAAAATTAAACTTTTAAAAAGAAATTTACTCACCCAAAAAAAATATAGATAGTTTATTTAATATAAAACCTATTAAAATTATATTTATTTGAACAATAAATTTATTAACCAATATCTCTATTAATGTTTATTATTAATTATTGAAATTTTTTCTTTAGCCTCTATATTATACCCGTTAAATTTCTACTTATTATTTCGAAATTTGTTAATATAAATATTAACCTAATCTATCTTTCGATGATTACAATGTCAAAGCCCTTCTTAACGGAACTAATAAAATAAAAAAAAAACAAAAAACCTACGTCTTAGAATATAGGGGGGTGTAGTTAATAATTAAGGAGTTATATAGCCCCTAATAATAACTCATTACTAAGAGCTAAAAATAACCCAAGTTCGCTAAGTTCAAAATTATTAACCCTGATCCGTGAACTATTAAATCTCTATCAAAGATTTAAAGCAAAACTAAAACAGCATAGCCGCCAGCCCACTTTTAGTTTTTTTAATCTACCCTATTTTTGGCTTTGCCTCAGTACCGTCGCCACCATTCATTGCTTGGGCGTGCTAACCCTTTTTTTCAATAATTAATAATAATTGCATTTTTTTTGTTAGTTTAATATTGTAAATTTATTATAAATATAATCTTAATAAAAAAAACATAAGTAATAGAATTAAAACTTTAGAAATCTAAAATCTAAAAATATTTTATATTAATTCAAAATAATTATCTTAGTTTTTGTTATATAATAAAATTTTTTTTGTTAAATTTATTTTTAAATAAAATTTAAAAATTTTAAAAGATTTTTAAAAAAATTTTATTATATAACAAAAACCTAATTAAAGCCTAAAACAAAAACAAAATGGCCATTTTTTTTGAAAAAAATATCATTCTTCTTCTTAAGCCAATTCCAAAAAATATTAAAATTTTGATCTTTTTTTCTCTAGCAGTAAAAAATCCAATTTTTCAACTTTTTTAACATTTTTCATAAAATTAGATAATCAAACCTTTTTCATGACAAAAAAAAATACTTAATATAATAAAATATCAATTATAAATAAAAAAAAAAATTATAAGATCAAAATACTAATAAAACTAAATTAATATATATTATTCTACTATTTTTTTTAAAAATCTTCCCAAAATAAACTATTACTAATAAAAATATAACAAATAATAAATCAAAAAAAAAAAATCAAATAATAAATCATATAAAAAAAAAATTCTTTCTAAAAATATAAATTATATTAAATTCAGTAAAATAATTTAAACTAAAAGGAAATGATCCTATTAATATTAATATTAAAGTAAATAATAAACAAAATTTATTATTTCTTAAAAAAAAAGAATTTACCTCCATTACTAAACGACTTTGACAAGAATAGAAAATTTCTCCTACTAACCAAAAACTTAAACATCTTCTAAAAGCATGACCTAAAGTTACCAAAAAAGAAAATTTTTCTAAAATTGAACTAAAAACAATTAAATTAAAAAAAACTACTCTTATATGTGAAACTGAAGAATAAGCAATTTGTCTTTTTAAATCTCTTTGTCTTAAACAAATCAATAAACTTATAATTAAACCAAAAAAAAATATAAAAAAAAAAATCAAAAAAATATTATATTTTAATAAAAATAAAAATCGATATAAACCAAAAACCCCAAATTTCAATAATAATCTAGCCAATAATATTCTAGAAAAAGTTGAAGCTTCAACATGAATCTTTGGTAATCAAAAATGAAAAAAAAATAAAGGAAATTTAACAAAAAAAACTAATAATGAAAAAAACATATAAAAAAAATCCAAAAAAAAATCCAAAAATAATAAATTTTTAATAATTATCATTTTCATAAAATAAATTATTATAAAAAAAAAAGGAATAAATCTTAATAAATTATAAAAAAAAAAATAATAAAATGAATTAATTTTTTCAATTTGAATCCCAAAAACCAAAGCTATAATAATAACTATTAAAGAACTTAACTCAAAAAAAATAATAAAATTAATTAAACTTCAACAAAAAAAAAAATTAAAACTAATTAATGATAATATTAAACTTAATAATCATGAAATCCGATCATTTCTTAATAATTTTATTAAAAAAAAAAATATTAAACTAAATATAAATAAACAAAAACTAAAAAAAAAATCTATTATAAAAAAAAAACCAATATTATCTAAATATAAAAAAAATAAAATAAAAAATATTAATAAATCAAAAATTAATTTTATCTTATTTAACCAAAAAATAAATTTTTTTTTAAAATAAATTAATTAATCAATTATCTTTTAATTCTAATTTAAAAATATTTTTATAATAGATGATTTATTAATATTAATAAAATAAAATATATAACAGAAAAAAATAAAGATAAATTAACAAAAGGAAAAACTGGTTCCTGGCTCCCCAATCAAATCAAAAAAAAAAAATTAAAACAAAAAAATTTAATAAAAACAAAACTAATTAAATCATAATTCAATTTGCTTTTTTTTAATAAAAAAAAAACCAATACCCTTAATAATATCATTAAAACTCCAATTCATTTAATTCTAAAAGCCCGTAAAATAGCATAAGCCCATAAAAAATATCACTCAGGAACAATATGAATTGGAGAAACTAAATTATTAACAAAAACAAAACTTAAAGATTCATTAAATTTAAAAGGATTAAAAAAAAAAAATAAAAAAAAAAATATAATAAAAATTAAATTAATAAAATCCTTAACTCAATAAAAAGGAAAAAAACTACGTTTATTAAATTTTGTAGAATTAAATAAATTATTTGAACTACTATAATAATGCAAAAAAATTAAATGAAAAAAAATTAAAACAAAAATTAATAAAGGTAAAATAAAATGTATAACAAAAAAAAACTTTAAAGAAAAAGAATTCAAATAATAACCTCCTCAAAAAAAAATAATTAATCGATCCCCAAAAATAGGAATAACCCTAATTAATCTAGTAATAACAGTAGCCGCCCAAAAAGATATTTGAGACCAAATTAAAATATAACCTAAAAAAGCTTCTAATATTAACATTAAAAAAATTAACAAACCTAAATTTCAAACTTTTCTTAAACGATACCTAAAATAAAATAAAGCTTTTAATATATGTATTATAATTATTATAAAAAATAAAGAAACTATATTAAAATGAATTAAACGAACTAACCATCCTTTATTTACTTCAATTATTAAATATTGAATTGATCTAAAAGATAAATTTCCTCTTGGTTCGTAATATAAACTTAATAATAAACCAGAAAAAACCTGAATTAAAAAAATTAAACCTAAAAAACTACCAAAATTAAAAAAATAATTCAAAATAAAATCAACCCCATTTAACTTTAATATTTTTTTAAAAAATAATTCTATAAAAATCAAACTAATTTAATATATTTTCATTCTAATAATAAAGTTATTATAATAAATATTATTAATAATAAAACTAATCAATAAATTAAATTACAATTAAAATAAATAAACAAAAATAAAAATAATTCTAAATCAAATAAAACAAAAATTAAAATAATTATAAAAAAATGAATTCTGTAACTAAAAATTAATTTTCCTAAATAATTAAAACCTCTTTCAAAATAAGAATTTTTTATTAATTTACTTTTTTTTTTCCTTAAAAAAAAAGTTATAAAAAAAAACACAAAAGTTAAAATTATAATAAAAAAAATTTAATTTAAAATAATTATCCTTTCGTACTATTTATTTTTAAATTTTATAAACTAGATAAACAACTCTATTTCACAACGAATTAAACTAATCTCACGTATTAAAAAAAGAAGAACAGTCTCTAACTTAAAATTTTCTCATTTTTAATATTAAATAAAACAACATCGATGTAAAAATAATAAATTAATATTTATTCCTGTTAACTCTAGAGAAATTTTTTTATTATAAAAGAAAAAAATATTAGTTATTTTATTTCCCCAAGCAAATTCAAATAATTAATTTCTAAAGACTTTTCTTAGTTTTATTAAATTTATTATTTTTTAAATAAATCCAAAATTCTTTCTCAATTAAATATATTTGATAACAAAATCTCCATTCATACTAGAATTCAATAAAAAAACAAATTACCTCGCTACCTTTGACTAATCACGCTAAAAGTGCTTTTATTTAACAATGAGCAGAAACAAAAAATCATAAACTAAAACCTCAAAGAATTTAAAAAACATTTATTATCAAATTTATTTTATACAAAATTTTTTTAAAAATAACTAAATTAAACTCAATAATAATAATTAAATTAATATTTTTTATAAAAAAATAAAAAAAACAAATTTAATAAAAAATATTTTTAATTAAAATAAACTAATATAATTTATAACAAAATTTTTTTTTCCCCCATATTTATTATTTTAATTTAAAACAAAAAACCAAAAAATGAAATATTATAAATTTTAATTTTTGTTAAAAACAATTTATTTTTAATTTTTTCAACAATAAAAAATAATCTTAAAATAATATTAACTAAAAATTTATTTAAACATATTAAAAAATTCAATTGAAATTAATAGCTTTATTAAAAAATTCAATTTAAATTAACTTAAAATAACAAAATATCAATTATTGAATATTTTTTCCCAAACGAAAAATATCTAAAACAATAAAATTGAAACAAAAAAGAAATTATAGCTAAAAACTTTTTTAATCACAATAAAAAATTCAATTGAAATTAATAGCTATTAATTAGTTAATAAATTTAACTTAAAAAAATCAAATAATGTTACCTCAACTAAAATTGGTATAAATGAATGATTTACACCACAAATTTCTGAACATTGACCATAAAATAAACCTAAAATATCAAAATTAAATCTAAAAACTGTTATTAAACCAGATATAACATCCGTTTTTAAAAAAAATATTGGTAAAACCCAAGCATGAATTACATCAGTTGAAGAACAAACAAAACGAATTAATAAATCATTTGGTAAAATTAAACGATTATCTACTTCCATAAATATTTCCCTACCCAATATTAAATATTCAATATTTAATATATAAGAATCAAATCTAAAATTAAATAAATCCCTATACTCATAAGTCCAATATCACTGATGACCTATTACCTTCACAGTCAAATTATAATCTTCTAAAAAAAAAATTATCTCAAAAAATAATATTAAACTTGGAAATAATTGTATTAACAAAATTAAAAAAGGTAATAAACAACATTTAAATTCAACCATTTTATAATTCAAAAGAATTTTTTGAAAAAATAAATTTCCCATAAAAAATAAATAACAATAAATAATAAAAATTATAATATATACTAACAAATAACAATTATAATCATGAAAAAAATTTATTTCACTATAACTAAATAAAATTCTAATTAAATTAAAATTTAACAAAATCACAACCTAATATTAAAATAAATATTTAAACCAAAAATCCTAACAAAAAATCATAAATATTAATTTTAATAAAACATGATAATAAATTATTAAAAAATAAAAATAATATTTCTTTTAATACCAAATTCCAAAAATAATAAAAAGACAAAAAATTTAAAACAGAACAAGCAATTAAATCAACAAAAAAATAAATCACTAAAAACCATGGTCTTTTTTCATCTAAATTTTTTATGAATAAAAAAATCTTCATTATTAATTCTAAAACAAAAATAATAAATAATAAAACTAATAAACTCTTTTTAACTAAATAAAATATAAATTAATTAATTAGTAAATAATCTTTCACCAATATTTGTTCTCAATTAATTCCAATAAAAAATTATCTTATTAAAATTTAACAAAATCACATCCAAATATTATAATAAATTTTAAAAAAATAATAATACATATTACACTTGAAAAAATACCTAATAAAATTATTATTCTATATTCTATTATTTTTTTTATTATCAAAAATAATAATAACAAATTAATAAACAAAAATTCTAATCTTAATAATAAAAAAATTAAACGAAAAAATTTTATTATAAAAAAAAACAATATAATTAATAATAATAACCTAATTAAAAAAACCGAATTGATTTTAATTCATTAAAAAAAAAATTTAAAAAAATAATTATTACTAAAAATACTACTAAAAAAAAAATTAACAAAAAAAAATTTAAAAATTTAACCAAAATTAATAAACTATTATTAAAATAAATTATTACTAAAAAATTATTTATCATTAAAAATGTAATTAAATAAAAAAAATTTTCTAAAAATAAAAAACCTCTAAAACTAACCAAATAACTTAATATTAAAAAAATACCACTCATTAATAATAAAATAGGAATTAATAATAATATTAATTTTGTATTATTTATTAAAATCAAAAAATATAAAATAACAAAGATAATAAAAAAAAATATTAATTTTATTGAATTTCACAAATTAAAAAATAAAACAAATAAATATAATAACTAAATTTTCTTAGTTTCTTCAAAACTAAATTTTTTATAAACTAATTAATTGAAATATTCTTTTATTTTGCAAATAAAAATATCATAATAATTTTTCTCTGATCAACCTTTTTATTAAAAATAAAAAATACTAAATATAATAAATCTTTTTAACTCAACCTTTAATTTGGAAAAAAAATATTCTTATTAAAATAAATTAATATTGAATTTAACCTTTTTTTTAACAAAAAAATATACTAATTATAATAAATTCATATAACTTCACCAGTATAAAAAAATAAATAAATATAATCACACTACATCCACAAAATGCCAATAAATAATAGAAAACTCAAATCTTAAATGATGATTTATAACAAAATTATTTTTTTTTAATAAAAAAAAATTCATTAACAAAAATAATAAACCAAAGAAAACATGTAAACCATGAAATCCTGTTATAAAATAAAATAAACTCCCATAAACTCCATCACTTATACTAAAAATCATTATTTTATATTCAAAAAACTGCAATATTAAAAATATTAAACCCAACAATAAAGTAAAAAAATAAAATAACATTTTTTTTTTTAATATTAAAAAATTATAATGAACTCAAGTTAAAGTAATAGCTCTTCTTAATAAAATCAAAGAATTTAAAAAAGGAATAGAAAATGGTTGAACTATTTCTACTCCTTTTGGTAATCATGATTCACCAATTTCTTCCATCGGAATTAATGAAGAATCAAAAAAAAATCAAAATAAACTAAAAAAAAATATTAATTCACTAAATAAAAAATAATAAAAACTAATTTTAAAACCATCTTGTATAAAATAACTATGATTACCTAATAATCCCTCAACAAAAATATTTAATAATCATATTAATAAACATAAACATACAAAAAAAATACTAACTAACAATAAATCCCTTAAATTAAACTTTAAAAAAATTAATAAAGAAAAAAATATACCCCTTATAATCAAAGATAAAAAAATTGGATAATTTGATTCTACTAAAATATTAAAATAAATTATTTTCAATTAGATTATCTTTGAATTATCATTTCAATATATTCCTTATAATATTCTAATTAACAAAATTAATATCAAAAAATTTATCATACTAAAAAATTTAATTTCTTTTTTTAAATTATAAACTAAATAAATATTTAACTTTAATAAAAATAATAATTGCCTTATTATTCCCAAGATTATCAACAATAAAAAAAAAAATTCTCAAAAATAATTTAATCTTAATAAAAAAAATATTTTCAGAAAAAAAATTACATTAATAGGTAAATTTAACAAAATTACTAAATCAGTTAAATTAAAAAAAAAAATATTATAATCAAAAAACCAAAAAACTAAAAAATAATAAAAATAAATTAAATAAATTAAATCCAATCTAACTAAATTTTCAATAAAAAAATATAAATTTAAACTCTCCATTGAATTCAAATAAATTAAATCTTTTTCATTATATAATATAAACTGAAAAAGATTTAATAAAACATAACCTAAAAAAAATAAATCTCAATTAACAAAAAAATATATTAAAATTGGGAAATAAATTAATTTTCTTAAATAAACAAAAAACATAAATACTACTCATTTTATATTTTTTAATAAAAACAAATATATCATAAAAAAAAATCCAAACCCTAACTTTATTATTAAAAATAATATTAAAAAAAAAAAATTAATATTTAATAAAAATAAAAAACCTAATATTTCTTGAAAAAAATAATATAATAATATTGAAAAATATAAATCCCCACAAAACATTAATAATATTATAAAAATAATATTCAAAAAAAATATTATAACTCACCAAATCAATATATTTAAAAAAAATAACATTATAAAAATACATATAAAAAAATAAAAAAAATAAAATAAAAAACAAACCTTTTAAGCTTAAAATAAAAATACTTTTTATAATAGTTTCTTTTAAATTTAAAAAAATTAAAAATCAAATTATTTCAACCCATAAAATAATAAACCAACAAAAAAATATAAAAATATCATAACGAAAACGAGGATAAACAATTCGTAAATAAACTAAAAAAAAAAAAAATAATATAAATATAACAAAAAATATCAAACCAAAACAAACAGATATTATATAACTAAAAAAAAAAATTAAACCATATTCACTTAAAAAATAAAAAACAAAAATAAAACTTCTTAATTCTAAATTAAAACCTCTTACTAATTCTCTTTCACTTTCCAAAAAATCCATAGGACCACGATTTAAATCACCTAAAATTATTATTAATAAAAGAAAAAAAAAAATCAAACCAAAAAATAAAAATAATAAAAAATTAAAATTTAAATCAAAAAAAATAATAATAAAAAAAAAACAATAAAAAATAAAAATTAAATCAAATCTTACCATTACTGAAGACGAACGAATTCTTCCCATCAATCTAAACTTTGATTTTCTAAAATAACAAATTATAATCAATAAAAACACCATAAATCTTATAAATAAAAATAATCAAAAAAAATTACCTAAAATAGATTGTACACAAAAATAATATAAATTAATTAAAAAAATTAATAATATTATTATAAAACTTAATATTGGTATTAATATAAAAATAAAATAATCTTGATTAAATATAAAAATAAATTCAGATAAAAATAATTTTAAACCATCAAAAATTATTTGGATCACCCCAAAAAAAAATACTTTTGTTGGACCTAATCGAATCTGTCTATAAGATAAAAAATAACGTTCCAATAATGTTAATAAACTAATACAAAAAACTACTATAATAATTAATAAATAAAAAAATAATCCTAAATTCTTTTTTATTTTATTCCTATAAAAATAACAATCATAAAGAACAGACATATTTCTTTAATTTTACAAATTAATATTTTTTATAAAATAAAAGTCCAAATTTTTTATTCAATTTTTTTTCCTTCTGATTTGAAATCAAAAATACTATTTATAATAAAAAACTATAGATTCAAATTCCTATAAATCTACTATGCTACAACTTTTACTAAAAGTAATGATGGACAATTAGTACTGAATAAAGATTAAATTCATTAAAATAAAAAAAAGATTAATTACTTTTTTTTCCAATTTCTATTTTAACTAAAAAAATATTCAATTTTTATAAAAATGTGATTAAATTTAGACTAAATTATATTTTTAGTATTTACCTCAATCTTAAAAAATTATTTTTAATATAAAATTAAATCTAGAGACATTCAAAAAACAATAAACTTAGTTAAAAGGTGTTACTTCCAATTAACCATCAAATCCCAAAAAAAAATATTATTCCCGACAAATTTATTCTATTTCATTTACTTTACTTTAGATTAAATTTAAATTAATTTAATTGGATACTAAACCAAGTCAATTATTAATTTTATATTATTTTTATTTAACTAAAAAATCAATATATTCCACCATTTATAACATAAATTTTATTTTCTAAAAATAATTTTTTAATATAATTAGTTAAAGCTAAACACGCATAGCCGAGTCTTCTGGTACGTGATTTCGAAAATCCTAATTTTCTAATAATTTATTTTTAAATTTTAAACAAAAACAATAATTTAAATTCTAATATTCCTTTAAATTACAAAATTAATATTCTTAATAAATTATTAGAATTTTATTCAAACTGATCTTAAATCTAAATTAGTATGAAAATAATTATTCACATTTAAGTTAATCATTGAAAAAGAAAATAAATCAAAAATTAATAAACGAAAAACAATTAATCTCTCCATAATTAAATAAATTAATAAAAAAATAGAAAATAATCTCATTAAAGATCCTAAAGAAGCAATTATTTGTCAAAATAAATAATCCCTCCTATAACTAATATATTTTCGAGGTTGACCTTGTAAACCCCTAAAATGTATCGGAAAAAAAGTTATATTCACACCTAAAAAAAAAAAATAAAAAAAACTTTTTACCAAAATTGAATTCAAATTCAAACCAAATATAAAACCATAAGAAAAAAAAAACCCTAAAAATACCCCAAAAACAGCTCCTATACTTAAAACATAATGAAAATGAGCCACCACATAATAAGTATCATGTAAAAAGATATCTAAACCTGCATTTCTTAAAACCAAACCTGATAAACCACCCACAATAAATATAAAAATAAAACCCATAACTCATAAAAATAAATTATTATTATTTAATTTAGTACCATATAAAGTTATCAATCATCTAAAAACTTTTATTCCTGTTGGAATAGCAATAATTATAGTCGCTGAACTAAAATAAGCACGAGAATCATGATCTATACCAACAGTAAATATATGATGACCCCAAACTAAACAACCAATAAAACCAATAGATATAATTGCTAAAATTATTCCTTTTCGCCCATAAAGATCTTTCTTTGAAGATAACAATACCATTACTATTCTGACTAAACCAAAAGCAGGAGCAATTAAAACATAAACTTCAGGATGCCCAAAAAATCAAAATAAATGTTGAAATATTAAAATATTTCCACCTATATTACTATCAAAAAAACCAGTATTAAAATTTCGATCTGATAAACCTATAGTAATACCTCTAGCCAAAACTGGTAATCTTAAAACCAACAAAAAAACTGTAATAATTATACATCACACAAATAATCTTATAATTTCTAAAGTTTTAATATCTAAACGCATTTCATGACAAGTTCTTAAAAAATTAATACCTCTAGAAATTGAACTAACTCCAGAAAAATGTAAAGAGAAAATTACTAAATCAGTTGAACGTCCCGGTTGGCCATCTACCATTAAAGGTGGATATAAAGTTCAACCAGTTCCTGATCCTCTATCAATAAAAAAAGAAAATATTAAAAGAATTAAAGAACCCGGTAAAAATCAATAAGATATATTATTAACACGAGGTAAAAATAAATCCATACAACTAATTAAAATTGGAAAAAAAAAATTTCCATAACCACCAATTAAACCAGGTATTACCATAAAAAAAATCATTACTAACGCATGAGAAGTTAAAATAACATTATATAATTGCCCATCACCTATTACATGACCTGATTTTATTAAATCAATCCGCAATAATATTGATAATGACATTCCTACTAATCCTCTCCAAAAGGAAAAAAATAAATAAATTAAACCAATATTTTTATGAGTGACTCTTTTCGTCACCGGATTCTTAAT